CAGTACGAGCCGCAAGGTATATTGGTCAAGGTTTTATGATTACCTTATCACACGCGAATCGTTTACCTGTAACTATTCAATACCCCTATGAAAAATTGATTACATCCGAGCGTTTCCGCGGCCGAATCCACTTTGAATTTGATAAATGCATTGCTTGTGAAGTATGTGTTCGCGTATGTCCTATAGATCTGCCCGTTGTTGATTGGAAATTGGAAACTGATATTAGAAAGAAACGATTGCTTAATTACAGTATTGATTTTGGAGTATGTATATTTTGTGGTAATTGCGTTGAGTATTGTCCAACAAATTGTTTATCAATGACTGAAGAATATGAACTTTCTACTTATGATCGTCACGAATTGAATTATAATCAAATTGCTTTGGGTCGGTTACCAATGTCAGTAATTGACGATTACACAATTAGAACAATTTTTAATTTGCCTGAAATAAAAACTTAATAACTCATTTTGATCTAAAAGAATGAGTTATTAAGTTTTTATTTGGTGAATAACTAGAATTTTATTAATATATTCATAATTATATTGATTATATTGATTAGGAGACGAGAATCATGTTTTAATTTATATTAAATAGATTTCTATGACTATATTGAGGATTTGCAAATATATAGATTTAAATTACTCTTTCGAGAGATTAGGCCAATAACTATATCTACATCAATCCATATCCATGAAAATGGAATTTTTCATTTAATAATAATAATAATTAAGAACTATTATAAAAAAGTAGATTTCCCTCTTTTTTCCTGACCGGGTGTCAATAAAGTTATGAAAGATTTTGATTTATTTATCTCTTATTTTATATATAATGGATTTACCTGGACTAATACATGATTTTCTTTTAGTCTTTCTGGGATTGGGTCTTATATTAGGGGGTCTGGGAGTAGTATTACTTCCCAATCCCATTTATTCTGCCTTTTCATTGGGATTTGTTTTTGTTTGTATATCTTTATTCTATATTCTATCAAACTCGCATTTTGTAGCTGCCGCGCAGCTCCTTATTTACGTAGGAGCCATAAATGTTTTAATCATTTTTGCTGTGATGTTCATAAATGGTTCAGAATATTCCAAAGATTTCCGCCTTTGGACCGTGGGAGATGGAGTAACTTCCGTGGTCTGCACAAGTATTTTTTTTTCACTAATTACTACTATTCCAGATACGTCATGGTACGGGATTATTTGGACTACAAAATCAAGCCAGATTATAGAGCAAGATCTGATAAGTAATAGTCAACAAATTGGGATTCATTTATCAACAGATTTTTTTATTCCGTTTGAATTTATTTCACTAATTCTTTTAGTTGCGTTAATCGGCGCAATTGCTGTAGCTCGTCAATAATAACTCTTTAGAACCGGAAAACCCTTGTTATGAGCTATCACATGCATTTCCTTTTTCTATTTGACTTTGGTCTTTATTAGTTTGATCTATTCCCAATATATTCCTTTATTTCATTATTCTAGTCAATCCAATTGGTTAAATTGTTGTTCATATTGAAATGAATCGAGATTGATGAGGAGTTGGTTAATGATGCTCGAACATGTACTTGTTTTGAGTGCCTATTTATTTTCTGTCGGTCTATATGGATTGATTACAAGTAGAAATATGGTTAGGGCTCTTATGTGTCTTGAACTTATATTAAATGCGGTTAATCTAAATTTTGTAACATTTTCTGATTTTTTTGATAGTCGTCAATTAAAAGGAGCAATTTTTTCTATTTTTGTTATAGCTATTGCAGCTGCTGAAGCCGCTATTGGACTCGCTATTGTTTCATCAATTTATCGTAACAGAAAATCAACTCGTATAAATCAATCTAATTTGTTGAATAAGTAATATTATCCTATTAAAATAAAATTAGAATTTTCATAAATCAATTAAAATTAGCATGTGTGCCACGTAAGGTATGATCATGTTATCACAAAGATAAGAAATCAAAGTAGTTTGGCACTGTCAATCCAGAAAAAACCGGGTAACTCATCGATTCATCTAGTATTAGTATTTAAATATATAATTCATTTATCAAGTTACTAGATTGAAACTTTATCACGTTCAAAAATATCGATCCAATGTCGCATTCAGTAAAGATTTATGATACATGTATTGGGTGTACTCAATGTGTCCGAGCCTGTCCTACGGATGTATTAGAAATGATACCTTGGGACGGATGTAAAGCCAAACAAATAGCTTCCGCTCCAAGAACAGAGGATTGTGTCGGCTGTAAGAGATGCGAATCCGCCTGCCCAACGGATTTCTTGAGTGTTCGAGTTTATTTATGGCATGAAACAACCCGCAGTATGGGTATAGCTTATTAATACGTTACAGAAACCTCTCCTTGAGTCCATTTTTTTTTTTACCGCCAAAACATGTGCCCAAAAATAAGATATTTTTGGGCACATGTTTTTCTGGTCCAAGCGTATCTTGTCTTTACCACGAACAAATTTCCTTGGTTAACAATAATTGTAGTTTTACCAATATTTGCGGG